ATCTTTTTTCGAGACCCGCCTAAAGTTCCAACTAAAAAGGTGAAATGATTTGTCATTATCTCAATTGAAGTACGGATCCTCCCAATATTGGGAGGATCCGTACTTCAACTAGTCCCCGTGTTCCTCGAATGGATCTCTTAGTTGTTGAGAGGGTTGCCCAAAAGCAGTATATAAGGCGTACCCAGTAAAACTTACAAGTAAACCAGATAAAAAGATGGCAACTAGGGTTGCTGTTTCCATGATTATATAGTTTTAAGACATTATAAAGTTTTAAGACCACAATGGATCTATGATAAGATCATTTATTTACAACGGAATGGTATACAAAGTCAACAGATCTTACTGAATATAAAATATTATGGCTACACAAACCGTTGAAGGTAGTTCTAGATCTGGCCGCCCAAAACGAACTAATGCGGGGAGTTTATTGAAACCATTGAATTCAGAATATGGTAAAGTAGCTCCTGGGTGGGGAACTACTCCTTTGATGGGTCTCGCAATGGCTCTATTCGCGATATTCCTATCTATTATTTTGGAGATTTATAATTCTTCCATTTTACTGGATGGAATTTCAATGAATTAGATTCACAAGAACCATTAACTGGCTTTTTCAATACAAAGTGAAGCGTTTAGGTTTCTGATTTTTATCCCATTCTATTTTGGTAGTTTGACCGTGGAATTTCTTTGTTTCTGTATTTCCGGAATATGAGTGTGTGACTTGGTATAAATGATCCTATGGATAGTACAGAGAATGGGTCTGTCATCTTGATAGAGATGGTTTTACTTCGTCGGATATTCATTCTAGTATCTGGAGCACGGAATATATGAAATAGATTACTATTAGAACTATGATTCATACTTAATAGTCAGACCTCGTGTCCGGACTTCAAAAAATTTTTTCAAAGAGTTAGAAGTTATAAATAGAAATATTTTTATTCTTTCAAACTTTCGTTTATGCTTATTTTGATCAAAGGACAAAACAAAGGTTTCTTTGGTTTGGATTTTTAGTCATTATATCTATTCATTGAATAAGTGATGATCCAATGGTTCTTACTCAGGGAATTTTGGGACTTAGACTTAGTTTGAAAGGGTTTTATTGAATCATCGTGGTTTTAGTATGAATCTGAGGTTTTAATCAATTCATAGGGTCTTAACAAGAGAATTCCTATCAATAATAAAGAAAACAGCAGTAAAGCCGCATTACACATAAATAACACCAAAGAAAATAGGTAAATAGAAGATTCAAGAGGCCTATAACGATCAATATATAGACGAATGAGCCGACTTGATTTTTTGGCATTATAACCACAAAGAAGAGCTTTCGGATTTTTATTCTTTAGTATCTTCAAAAAAAAATTGAATCATAAATCATAGAATTAATAAATTTCAAACTTTATATTACACACATCCGTTAGAACTAGTATTTGGGTGTTTCTGTTTGAGCCGTACGAGATGAAATTTTCATATACGGTTCTCCGGGGGGGTCCCCTTGATTTACCTATCTCAATAAAATCTATGATTGGTTCGAAGAACGTCTTGAGATTCAGGCAATTGCCGATGATATAACTAGTAAATATGTTCCTCCTCACGTCAACATATTTTATTGTCTAGGGGGAATTACGCTTACTTGTTTTTTAGTACAAGTAGCTACCGGGTTTGCTATGACTTTTTATTATCGTCCGACCGTTACGGAGGCCTTTGCTTCTGTTCAATATATAATGACTGAAGCTAATTTTGGTTGGTTAATCCGATCAGTTCATCGATGGTCGGCAAGTATGATGGTCCTAATGATGATCCTGCACGTATTTCGCGTGTATCTCACCGGCGGCTTTAAAAAACCTCGTGAATTGACTTGGGTTACAGGTGTGGTTTTGGGTGTATTGACCGCATCTTTTGGTGTAACTGGTTATTCCTTACCTCGGGACCAAATTGGTTATTGGGCAGTAAAAATTGTAACAGGCGTACCAGACGCTATTCCTGTAATAGGCTCGCCTCTGGTAGAGTTATTACGCGGAAGTGCTAGTGTAGGACAATCCACTTTGACTCGTTTTTATAGTTTACACACTTTTGTATTACCTCTTCTTACCGCCGTATTTATGTTAATGCACTTCCCAATGATACGTAAGCAAGGTATTTCTGGTCCTTTATAAAGAATATATACCATCGTGTAATCAATCATCTATCACTTGGGGTAGGAACACTAGTATTTCATTGCTACAAATATGGATTATTGAAAAAAAAAATAAGACATGTATTGGGATATTTCTCTTCAACTCTACAAAAATGTATTATTTTTTTGACACTCATAGTTGAAGTGAATTTTCCGAAGATAAAATGGATTATGGGAGTGTGTGACTTGAACTATTGATCGGGCCTTGCAGATATATGTCCTTATCTATCTGCCACATTTGAATTCACAACAAAAAAATGTGTCTTTGTTCCAACCACCGCGTAAGCCCCATACAGAAGATAGGCCGGTTCGTTTGAAGAGAATCTTTTC